AACATAGTTAAACAACCGTCCATTCAGCAACCAAACACTGACCGTCTCAACACAACGTAGCAACCAAATTAACACACATAATATTAATTATATACAGCATAGTAGAGGTACACTACACATCCTCTACTATGGTAATACATATAATACCTCCCCCCCTTCCCCCCAAGGGGGGAGAACACACATAGTATACCAGCTTCCATTCTCCCTTACCCAACCACACACATAGTAGCAGAGCACATATTATATACCAGACCTCTCTCTCGTGGACATTCAACATGAATCACAATATTTAATAACACATATATTATATATATTAACACGTCCACCCCCAAAAAAAATATCAAATATTTTAAAATTTCATAAGGGGGTAACACGTTAAAATTTTTCATTTCAAAAAAACACCCTAAATATATATCAAAAAATAACACACATAAGTATACCAAAATAAGGAAAAAACTTTTTAACAAGACATTGACTGAGTTTTTTATCTCTCCACTAACACGAAAAATTAATATGCAAAAACACCTAATCAACAACATACGCTAACCTAATACATAGGACCCTTGACTTGGAAAGACAATATACTCAAAATATACTAATAACGTTACTACCCTATATCATACAAAACAGCATCACTACAAACAAAGCTCCAGCCACCAAAACTTTTAAAGAAAACAATGAAGACCGGTAATTAACCCTCAACCGATCATAACCACCTCATAAACCTAATAAATATACTTCTCAACGATAAAAGGAAAATACGCAAACCTCTGTCACACGAAGATATATAGCATATAACCACATCACAACACCATCTTTACCTCACAACAGCGACTCCCAAACGCCACTACCCCATGTCACATTATAAACAAACAACAAAGCTCCTACCAAACACCCTATTAACTGCAAAGCTCTAAAACCTACACCTCACACTACTCTCAACTCATTCAACTCCACAAATAAACAACTACCACCATATTTAACCATCGTACCAAAAAAACTTATAAGTCCTATCAATACAAACCTACTAGAATACCCAAAATTCAAACCACCCACTCTCATAAACAAAAACAAAGCCAAACGTGTAGAATATAAATAAGAAATAAAGAAACCAACTAACAACCCCACTAAGGTAACAAAACTATAATTATATAAAAAAGCACAAAACAAACCATGCTTCCTAAAGAACACACCTAAAAAAGGCAAACCACACAAAGAAAACACCAACAATAATTGCATAACAACACCATACACACCAGCATAACGCGACAAATACACACCTACGCCTCTCTGTCTACCACCCGAACTTCTCATCAAATCACCAACAGCCATAAATAAATAACACTTACACACACCATGTGTCAACAATTGCAACAAAGCCAGCATTAAATCCCCACAAACAAAAAAAATCAAACATCAAGCCACATTTTTACACGTCGACAGAGCAACAATCTTCTTCAAATCCATAAACACTACCGCACACAAACCCGTTATAACAACAGACACCAAACTAAAAAAAAACAAAACTTCCAACAAATCTGGCGTGCAAAAATAATTATAACGATAAACAAACCATGCCCCGGCTGCAACCAATGTCGAAGAATGAACTAACGAACTAACAGGAGTAGGAGCGCGCATGGCCTCCAATAACCAAGAAATAAAGGGATAAGCAGCACTCTTCCTCAATACAACCAACAAATATAAAAGAATAAATAAAAAACCAGAAAACTCCAACCAATTCGCAAACCACATAATTAAAATAAAAAGCGCTGCATCCCCAAATCGGGAAGCAAACACAGTAATTAAAGAAGCACGCACTCTTCTCATATTTGAATAAAACAAAATCAAAAAGAAACTAACAAGACCCAAATACTCTCACAAAACCAAAGAAAAAATCATAGAAGATGTAAAAATCAAAATACCCATTACCCCCAAAAACCAAACAATTAAGGGAAATAACAACCCCCCCTCCTTACTACCCCTAAAATAATGATAACAATAATATAAAGCAATTCTACCACAACAAAACAACATAAAAGCACACACCAACCTAGTCTCATCAATAAAAAAGCAAAACATCAAATCCTTCAACACGTATCTCACAAACATAAAAGAACCCCATCAACCTACCAAACCTACACACCATACGCACAGCACTCCAAAAAACAAAAACACTGACAAACCTAACACCTTTGACAGAAGACTAAACTCTCCCCATTTGCGGCCGAAACGCAAACCCTGATTCCCAGGCTATCAAACATATACGAGGGGTATCACCCGTGTTTGATGCTTAAAACCAACCCATCACAACTCTGGCACTCATATATAAACAACATCTAATCTAACACTAAAGTATGTATCGCTTTCAACACGAACTAAATGATTTCAAATCATCTATGAGTCCCAACTCTTACACACACTAAGAGGACTACAGCCATAAATCGGTCCTAAACCGACCCCATAACACTTCTGGCACTCCTAGACCTTACTTCTCAACTGAAATACCTCACCTTGAAATTTACAATCTCACGCACTACTATTTATACTAAGCTGATCTCTACACAAACAATCTCCTAACGAAAAAAGGAATTACGTTCCCTCATCATTACACTCACACACATAAAACCTACAACCAGCACCAAACAAAACATACAATATGAAAAACCCTCATAAAAACTACAAAGATACTCCCTCGATTCAACTATTACAGGCACAATCTTCATCATATAATTAAAAATACCTCAAACGGTCAAAAAAAAACCAATAAAAATTAATAATCTCCCACCCCTTAAAGAAAAAGGATTAGGACCATAAACCGATACAAAAACAAAAAGCACATACACACCCCCCACATATACTAGACAAAACAAAGCCAAATATCAAGAAAACCCTATAATACTATAAATATAACCTGCAACGCTCAAAGCACCAGTCACTAACAACATACAATACACCCTCGGCTGTCTCACAAAACTAAACATTAAAAGACTCGTAAAATATAAACTAAGAAAACCTAAACCTAACACCCAACCACCTCAATCACAATAGGCATATATGCATGACCAGCTCCGCATAACTCCCTACAATAACCAACAAATACACCTAATCGCTCAGGACAGAAATAAACTTGATTTATACGCCCAGGTATACCATCTATCTTTATACCACATTCGGGTACAGAAAAACTATGAATAACATCCGCAGACGTAACAAGCAAACGATAAGGAGTTTTTACAGTCAACCGCAAAGGCTTATCAACACCATATACAAAATCACTCATACAAGAATCATAACACTCACCATCCATAGGTAATTCGTAAGTTCAATACCACTGACGACCAACTATCTTAACTACCTTAGAATCAGGCAATACACTCTCATAAGTAAGATATTGCAAATTCAAATAACACAACACAGCTGTTAACACTGTAGGTATAAAAGTCCACACAAACTCAATTAAACGATCCTCTTTACTCAAAGCAATCACACCACGACACATAAACACTTGACCTAACATCACAACAAAAACCCAAACAGGTATAAAAGAACCTATAAGAAACATATAACGAACCAACTCTAAATACAACAAATTGTAGAGCATTAACCCACTAAATACACAATGAATTTACTAACGTTTGGTTCCCCCAACATTACCATGTTACGACTTATCAGAGCTAACGCCCTGAGTGACGGGCGGTGTGTACCCCAACTAAATCCTCTTCGAAAAGACAAATTAATTCTTCCCTACTACCGAGTCCTAAATATACCTCAAATTCACATCAAAGCCTTTTAACAATGTAGCGCATTTACCACCCTTTTCATCAGCAGCACAAAGACCTGGATTAAATACCCCAATATTTTCACCCGCAACACTAATTACAGATCTTAAACCGGATATACACTAACCAATCAAAAAGGTAAACTACTAAGCGGACCGTCTTTTTAAAGAACACACTCCCCCGGACGAACTTCATCGGCTGCCAAATTCTTTTAGTTCACACTACAGACACCAAAATTCAATCTCTCCTATACAAGGGTATCTAATCCTTTTTTATAAAAGAAATCTACACACATCTTGAAAGCTCTATACTAAACAAAGAAAATTCTACCTTAACCTTTACACACTTACTTTCAAAAAACCTTAACTGACAGGAAGAACGAAACCACAGAATAACCGCGGAGGCTGGCACTGAGAATTAACCATTTCCCATTAGAACACCCTATTCTAAGTTACCTCAAAAACAAGAACCCGTCACTAAGAATATAATATCTCTTCACATATAACTTTATATAAACTCCTTATGTGACTAGTGCCTAACGCTTCTCCCATAACCAGAACTAAATAAATCTCACAAAGCATAAGTATTAAAATACTAAACTGAATCTTTGCAAGATCCAACACAAATCGTATATGCTCAACATAAATCATAGGCAATCCTTTCGTACTAACCCACAAGAACAGCAGATAAGAACCGACCTGGCTCACACCGGTCTTAACTCAATTCATGAAAAGCATTATGGTCGAACAGACCACATACAAGAACTTCTGCGCCCTTATATTACCTTAAATCAACATCGAGATGGCAAATAAATAAATCGATCTGACCTCTCCTTATTTCTTACCTAGTTATCCCCGAGGTAACTTACACCTTCTACCTCTCTATAGGATCATAAAATAAATAAATAATTTACCTCTGCCCCAAATAAATATCATAATATAAAGCTCTCGGGGTCTTTCCGTCCCACTAAAAATCTTTGGAATCTGCACCAAATATCCAATTTCAAACATCTCTCCCATCTTCTGTCTCATCTAGTTCAACCATTCAAACAATTCCCCAATTACGAGACAATTAATTATGCTACCTTCGCACAGTCAATATACTGCGGCCATTTATTCTATAAAAACATAGGGCAGGTTCTACTATTCAACTATCACAAATAGAAATGTTTTTGAAAAACAGACCGACAAGCACCGAGAAAAAAAGGAGACACTACTAATTCTACTTATTCCACCATTAATCCTACTAACCAATTAACTAAAGAAGTACATAAATAAAAACCTATAACTGTGAACAACTTATAATAACATACTACCAAACTAAGGGTAACTCTGACCCTAAGCCAATAATCATCCAACAGCACATTTCTTATACATCCTATCACCGCTTCGCAACAGAATTTAACCTATAACATACCTTCCCGACTAGCTATTAGGTTGCACGAATTATTTCTCAACACCTCAAACAATTATCTAGAAAATTACCCACCTAACTATAATGTTCTAAACATATCGAATGATTATCGTAACCCTTCGAGTCTCTAACTCCTTAACACCTCAATCAGCGAATCATGATGCAAAAGGTACTACAACTAATTCCAAAAAAACCAAAACTCATCTCTAAACTAAAACAATGAAAAGGACTAAAATAATACCCCTGTTTTACAAAAACAATATTCTCTCATAAACTACCTCTCCTCTCACACCTTAAAATCACCGATTAGAACCACTCATATATACAACATGTTGAGGCACAGGCAATGCTACAACATGCAAAGAAACATTAGAGCTACCTCAAGCAGCCACAACAACATTACCTACTACCAACGACTCTCATAAAATACACACCAGAAAGAAAGCACTAATCGTTGCCAAAAACGCACCAAAAGACGATAAACTCTCTAATCAAAAGAAATCAGGATTATACACACAAACACGTCGTGGTAAACCACATAAACCAAAATAATGCATAGGAAAAAAACACAAATTAACCCCTAACATAGAACACAACCAATGCCCTTGCAACATATACTTATTTAAACTATAACCTACAATTATAGGCCATCATCATATAATCGAAATAACAACAGCACTATAAGATCCTAATGATAACACATAATGAAAATGCGCAACGACAAACCAAGTATCATGTACCATAGAATCCAACACACAAGAAGATAACACTATACCAGTTACACCACCCATAGTAAACAAAATAATAAAACCCATAATTCACCACACTACAGGATCTCAAGCACGAACACCCACACCACTTAACATATACAATCAAGAAAACACCTTAATCCCGGTTGGAATTCCTATAACCATCGACACAGAACTAAAAAACACAGATGTCTTCACATCTAACCCAACCATAAACATATGATGAGCCCAAACAACACTACCTAAACAAACAATAGAAGCCATAGCAAACACTATACCATAATAACCAAACAAAGAATCTTGATTACTTAAACACATACAAATATGTCTCACAGCCCCAAAACCAGGCAAAATCAACACGTAAACCTCATGATGCCCAAAAAACCAAAATAAATGTTGAAATAACACAGGATCTCCACCCCCTAAAGGATCAAAAAAGGATGTACCAAAATTTCGATCAAAAAGTAACATAGTAATACCAGCAGCCAACACAGGCAAAGACAAAATCAATAAAATAGACGTAAATAAATAAGCCCACACTAAAACAGATTGTCGTGACGACGTATAAATATTCACAGCACTATAAATAGTAGCTATAAAATTCAACGAACTTAATATACTTGACACTCCCGTCAAATGCAAACTAAACATTAAAAAATCAACACCATGTCCAGTGGAAAACTCCCCACCAGCTAAGGGAGGATAAAAAGTCCAACCAACACCAGCTCCCTTTATCAAACTTAGACACAAACAAACCATAGAAGGTAACAACAATCAAGCACTCAAAGCATTAACCCGGGGCAAAATTAAATCAGGTAACCCTAACAATAAAGGCAAAAGATAATTACCAAAACCCCCAACCAAAATAGGCATCAAAAAAAATAACAACATCACAATACCATGTATACTTACAACATAATTATAAACTTCAGGAGAAATAACATTATAATAAGGCTCCATAAAATTTAAACGAATAAGTGTTCTTAATGCAAGACCTAAAAACCCAGCTCATATTCCAACAATCAAATAAATAAAACCAACACGCTTGTGATCCATGGTACAAGCCCAAACGACCACCTTTCTCACTACCAGTAAATGGCCTTTAACCGCTTTTTGTTTTGAAAACAAACAGTCTAACACTAACTTAAATTACTGCAACACAATAAACCAAGAAGGTCGGATAATCCAGCATCCCTATCATCGTTAGCAGCGACAATACAACAACCCTCACCCATCAAACTAATAAACCCATAAAGCATAACCCTTATAAACCTCCATTGTATAACCAACACATAACAACACCAAGAAAAAAAGATAATACATCAAATTCTTATACAACAAACCTTGCAACGGTAAATTCAAAAGCAAAGAAATCTCCAAATCAAATACCACAAAAAACACCAACAAAACAAAACACGTATAACTAAAATAATTCACAACCAATTGTTGAGACATAAAACCACACTCATAAGATCTAACTCAACAACGCAACCCCTCTGCAGAAGACCAATCCACATTTCATAAAAAAGCATGAAACACTCTCACTAACACAAAAACTAACAAAAATAAACCTACACAACTCAACACAACAAGCATTATTCCTGCAAAGTGTTAAAAACACACATCCCAAGAGTAAGAATCTTAAACTTTTAATAAGCTATTTACAGTTACCTACCGACGAAAATATAAACTTTACAATTACTATATCACAGTAACCTGCTAAGCAGCCCTACCGGCTCAATCTACTCCAAAAAGAGACCTCAGGTCCCCAAAACCCGTATTCTTATTAAACTATTAAATTGCTACCGTTTAAGGATATAAAATCTTCTCAAAGTTAACAGCCTTATGATTTAAACAATAATCTACATAAACGCACACCACACTTATAAAACAAAAAAGACCGAAAGAATAAATAATAATAAAACCCACTCCCACATAAACCCCACAAAATAATCATAACGAAAACGCGGTAGAGTGGCACGAGCCCAAATATAAAAAACAGCGTGCACCATAGTAAAAAACATAACAAACACACCACCAAAAAAAATCACAGCACTCAATCACGAAAAAATAAACATAATTAAATACTCACAAGCAAACAAGCAAGTAAAAGGCACCCCACTATACTCAACACTTAAACCACTTACTAACTCTCTCTCAGCCTCAGAATAATCCAAAGGAGTACGTTTGCATTCACAAAGTATACCTAATAACCACAAAAAATAACAGGCTGGTATCACGGCAATCAACAATCAACTTTTATCTACAAAACCTAACAAATCATAAGTACCACAAACCAAAGCTAAAATAATCACAATACACATAAAACATGCCTCAAAAGTTACAGAACCTAGAGCAGAACGAATTCTCCTAAACAAAGCATACTTTTTAAACGATCCTCAACCCACACTAATCATTCTATAACCAGACATCCTAGTCACAATCAAAAACCAAAGCATAAATTTCACACAAGACACGCCACCACTTCCAAACGCATAAAACACACAATAACAACATCTCAGAAAAACTAACAAAAACACACCACACCAAGACAACCAACTACGAACTTCAAAAGAAAAAACCTTAAACTTTATAACCAACTTCAACAAATCAGCAAAACTCTGCAACAAACCTCAAATACCAACCTTATTTGGACCCTTTCGAATTTGCACATAACCTAAAATCTTACGTTCAGCTAATATAAAAAAAGCTACAAACAACATTATTAACAAAAAAGCTAACAAACCATTCAAAAAAATATACACTCCCGTCAACAACATACACTCACTTCGATTCAACAACCGCCTCTAGTATGACAAACTAGTATTCTCCAACTACTAAACTAGAAATGATACTCCCTCCCAGAACAGAGGCCTTCTACTTGAACTCCAAACCAAATCTGGAGTGTTAAGGAGGGAGTCTGTACATGTGCGTGGGGGAAGGGAAATATGAACATCCCTCCTTAACACTCCAGATTTGGTTTGGAGTTCAAGTAGAAGGCTCACTGATTCCAGGAAGGAGGGACGACAAATATCTCTATTCCAAGAAAACCTAACCCCCACAAATACCACACAACGCACAAAACAACCTTACAAATCATAACAAAAACACGCAGCACGTCTAAACACAACGACAGAGTTCCAATACTCACCTCGTACTTGCAGAGCACGCAATCTCCATTTTAAAATACATCGTTCCTAAAAATAACAATAGACCAACCAGTCACCTTCTACGTGTAAAATAGATATTCTAAATTAAACTATCTTGTCAGTCACTTAAACCACCACTCCATCTTATACAACACTACCAACACCTAACAACCCCTTAGGAACCTCTCTTCCTATCACAAACTTAACCAAATAAAACTGCTCAGACAAACTATAAAACACCCAACACAAAAACACCAAAAATGAGCAAGAAAAAATACAACTACCCATCAACAACTTATAAAACACTGATAAAGACAAAGGAAAAGAAACGAGCAAGAAACAAAATAGAAAACAAGAACCTAAATCTCCTAACATCATTTCATCACCACATAAACTAAAATAACCTATAACCAACCTTGCTCATATCATATACACAAAAAACAAATAAAACAAAGAACTAACAGACAAGACTAACCTCATAACCACCAATGAAGCTCTCGAAACTAGCATCATATGACACCAACAATAATACCATTTAAAACTATAAAGCCAAAACAAAAAAGTACATAAAATAAACGTCAAACAACACATACATTCAACAATATCACACTCGATACCTAACAAGAAAAAAAGAGTAAAAAATAAAAAAGGACTCTTCAAAAAAGTAGAAAAACACCAAACCACAAATCAATTAGAACCCCTTACCACCTTATACACCCAACCAAAAAAAGGAAAAACACCGAACTTTACCAAAAGTCCCAAATAAAATAAAACCAACAAATCCCTTGAAACTAAAGCACAAACCATAAAAGAAGAAGCTATCCTCGAAACAACTATATACCTAAAAAGACCTCTCAAACCATCCGAACCACCATACATAAAAAAAGAAGGTATTAAACTCAAAGACGCCAATTCAATAAACAATCATAAAAAAGAAATTTTCTCACAACTAAAAAAACACCAAGTAAAAAAAAGTATCAATACCAAACTCAACCAAGAAACAAAATAACCACGCACCACTAAACTAATGATCCTCAGAAAAAGACAAGATACTACAAACTATAAATCAATGCACACACGCTACAAAGACCTCATAAAAAAACAACAAAAAAAGGAACGCAAAAACTCATCAAGTACCCAAAGTCAATAACCCTAAAACATAACCACCCATTGATCCAATTGTTAAATTAACAAACGGACGAATCATTAACACAATAGGCCGTACAATATAACTTAAAGTCTCAGACAGACATACAAAAGGTGCTATTCACATAGGAGTTCCATCCGGTATTAAACTAGCACAAAACTCAGACACACCACCATCAATAACACGTCTCAAAAAAAGAGCAAAAAACAACGGAAATATAATTATAAACAAAAAAACCGCAAAACCTTTCACACCATAAATATTAGGTACACGTAATAATAAAAAACAAAAAAGCATACCAAACAAAACAAAGCGATAAAAATAATCATTCCACCCTCCTTCAATAATACCTCAAATAGTACTAAAGACAACACTTAAGCGAGACACAAACATAAGAAAGAACAAAACTTTGCATTTTCTGGGCATGAACCAAATAGTTTAATTAACTTACCTTTCTTCCTCCCACACAACTGTACCTTCAGCTCTTCAAACTAACACTCTATATAATAAGCTAGAGAGAAAACACAACCAACAAAAAAATACACATGTAATGAGCAACAAACTTCCACTATGACCAAAACATAACATGCAATTCCATACACCACATTACACCCAATAAACCTAAACCACAACAAACCAAACAAAACTTCAAACAACTAAAAATATTATAGAACTAAAATAACACCAAACACCTCCCCCAGCAAAACTTATACTATAATGTCGACTCAACAAACTACCCACTAAAAATAACGGAACTAAACCACTACAAAACAAATAAAAATAAAAAGCACAAATAAAAAACGAACTCAACACACCAGCCTCACCAAGAATAAACACCTCTGAAAAAAACTGTACAGTCGGCGGTAAAGAAGCTGCTGTACAAAGACAAGAAGCCACCAAACAACGCATAAACAAACTTCTTCTCAAGCAATACTTCAAAATATTTCAATTCCGAGAACCAGAAACCTCATATGCTAACCATAAAAAAATAAAAGTCACACCAGCGGACAAACCATGCCCCAAAGAAAACACGAATGCCAAACTAGAACCCTCAAAACCAACAACACACAAACACACCGCAGCCATAATTATATGTGATAACCTCAAAAATGCTAATCAACGCTTACCATCCAATTCACGAGTAGCTCTGAAAAAGAACAAAACCGCTAAAAGCAAAGCAACCACCATATAAAAATTAGATAAAATTAAACCAGGCAAAAGATGTGAACAAAAACGACAAATGCCTAAAATACCTAACTTCATAATATAACCTCTCAAACAAACAGATACAATACTCCTAGCCTCCGCATGCACTATAGGTAACCATACGTGAAATGGTGGTAACGGTACCTTAGTAATAAACATCACAGCCAAAACAGCAAAAACACCGGGACTAACACAACCTTCATATTTATCGAACCAAAAACGTAAATTAAATCTCCCTCAATTAAAAGACAAATAAAATATACACAACAGCATAGGCAAACTAGTCAACACAACATAACCCAATAAATACCAAGAAGCTATATATCGTTCAGAATAAGGGGACTCCAATATTAATAATAACAACAGAGAAAGTATAGACATCTCGTAAAATACTCAAAACACCAAAGAATGAACACAACAATATCTCACTAACGAACACATAACACTTAAAGTAACTAAAATCTTAGAAGACAAAGACACAATATTAAACAAAAACAATAAAGACATTCAAAGAAATACAGACAATAGCACTAAATACAAACTCACACTATCAAAACAAAAATAACTCGACGTCACTAGCCCACCAACCAAAGAATAATCCCACAAACTGCTCACAACAGCTCAAACTAATAATACAAAAAGACTAAAAACATAAACTATACCCCCAGTATATCAATCAAACTTCCTAAATCTCATAACCGCACCAACGCAACCAGACCTAAAGTAACCTCAATAGCGAAAATCACCATTAAAGCTATAAACAAAATACGGACTTCAGCCCTCTGTCTAACTAATGCCGAAAACAATAATAAAACTTTCAAATTCTCAACAACTATCAAACAGTTCATTAAACGAGCTAAAGACAACACAAAGCTAACTAAAATTATAAACACACCCAACAGCAACAAAGCTAAGTTCATAAGGTTCAACACCAAAATCTACTATATACACCACATATATTATCTATATTAAATACATAGAACCCTACTTAAATCATAAATACTTCCAACCATCTACACCCCCTACCACTCAAAAACACTTAAATAACGCTAACAACAAAACTATTACCACACTAGCCACCTTTCTCACCATCACATAAGGATACTCAGGATGACAAGCCCCTAAATAACTCAGTAACAAGAAAATAGAGAAAACACTCCAAAAAATATACTGACGAACTACTCTATAACTACAAGACTTATTAAAAGAAGGTAATCACAAAACAAACAGAAACAATATAACTAAAACCAACCCACCAATCTTTGACTCTATTGAACGCAACATAGCATAAAACGCTAAAAAATACCACTCAGGCTTTATAGACACCGGAGTCACCAAAGGATCAGCTTGTATATAACTCTCCACATCTAAAACAAAATCAGGAAAATAAATCAAAAAAAAGCAACAACACCACAATAAACACATCAACACAAAACCATCCTTATTAGTAAAAAGGCTATGAAACAAAACAACATCACTATAACCCCCCCTAACAAACAACGGATTATTAGACCCCCTTAGATGTAAATAAAATAAATGAATAACACTCAAACCGAGAATAACAAAAGCCAAACACACATGAGCCGGAAACACACGAACCAACGTAACATTTGTTACAGAAAAACCCCCAACCACAAACTTATATAACACTCCACCAACCAAAGGCACACTATTCAAAATTGACGTCAACACAGTCGCAGCCCAATAAGACATTTGGTGCCATGGCAAAATATAACCTAGAAAAGCTTCAACCATCATTGCCAAATACAAAATAAAACCAACATTTCATACACCCACCTTCCTATAGCTAGTATAGTACAAAGCACGGCCCATATGTATTATAAATAACACAAAAATAAATGTAACACCTCAAATATGCATATATCGAACTAACCACATAAAAATACTCTCATCTTTCAACGCTAAAACACAACCGAACCTCATGCTAGAATCAGCTACATATAATAAAGAAAGTATTACACCAGAAGCAATCTGCAATACCAAAAAAGCACTGATCATAAAACCACCACACCAAAAATACCTCAAAGATAATTTAGTAGGCAAATCCACAACATTAGAACGCATCAGAGACACCATAATTCTTTTACTCACACAGGAAACCTCTAATACCACAAATTAACGATCTAATACCTTAACCTATAAAAGACCTATGACAAATAAACAACAAGATAAACCAATAACCAAATATAATCTACAAAATGTCAATATCAAATAATCACATCTTTATAAAATACTTTCAAATTAACATCGCCCATAAAAAAAATTACAGACAGACCTATTAAACCCACCAAAACATGTAAAAAATGTAACCCCACAGTACTAAAACATGCAGCATAATATACCGAATAAACTCAATCACACTCACAATCATACATCTCATAAATCTGCAAAATAACAAAACTAAAACCCAAAAGCAAAGTAGCTAACAAAAACAAAAAACCATACTTCGTACCCACACTATGATGATAAGCAGTCACAGTTAATGAAGAACCAATCAATAGAAAGCAACCCAAAAACGGCAACTCCAAAAATCTCGAAATAGACTCAGAATAACAGGTCTCTTTCCATAAAACCGCCAAAAATAAACTACCAAATATCAAAACCTCCGTCATGATAAACAACCAAAAAGCATACACATAATGTGTTACATTACCTAAAGATTCCTTTAATAAAAAAGAAAATGACATAAATAGAGCAAAAATCAAAAGCAAAACCCCCAATAACTTCCATAAGAAAAAACTAACAATAGCCAAACAAATCATCCAAGCTTTATATAAAGGCAATCACCTCAT